AATTCTTAAATTTGTCATATAAAAAAAAATAAAATATAGAAAAATATAGAATATAGATTAGGGTCGTGATTCATATTTGATATTTCAGTAGTATACGTACGTATCTAGGGTCCTCCTTTCCGGAGTTTCGATAGAAGGATTTCTCTACCTACCGATGTAGTAAAGTCAACCCTATTCGTTAGAACAGCTTCCATTGAGTCTCTGCACCTATCCTTTTTTTTTATTCTCGCTTTATGAACTTTTGTTTGTTTTCTGAAAACAGGATTTGGCTCAGGATTGCCCATTTTGAATTCCAGGGTTTCTCTGAATTTGGAAGTTACCACTTAGTAGGTTTCCATACCAAGGCTCAATCCAATCAAGTCCGTAGCGTCTACCAATTTCGCCATATCCCCCTTTCCCTTACTTATACTTATGAAACCGAGATCTCATTGTAATCCCACCCCTACTTACTCTTCATTTAACCGTTGAATTCATTAGATACGGATACCTATTCCTATATCGAAAAAGCGTCTCTATTTCTTGCCCATACTCTTTTATCTCTATCGGAGGACCAGACCCATATTTGGTTTAATCAGAAATTATTCTATCATTGATGTATCCGCAATTCAATATGGATGGATATATCCCACATATAGATGTTTTTCCCTCTCTTTTTTTCCCGTGCTATATGGAATACTGGAACGGTCGATATTCAATTCATTCTTCTTTTTTGTCGTCCTACCTCCTCCCTTTCCGAATGAAACCAGAGGAATGTCTCATTATGATCTGGATTGCAGCCTTATCCTTATCTTTTCCTTAGGACTGATCCCATATACTTACTATAATACCATATACTTACTATAATACTCTAATAGTATTCATATAATCTGTTATAACTACTCTAACTAAGTGAATTATTATTAATATTAATAATTAATTATTAATAATTAATATTAAAATAATATATTAAAAAAAATATTAAAATTAAGAATATTAAAATATTAATAAAATAATTAAGAATATTAAAATATTAATAAAATATTAATAAGTTAATTATTAATTAATAAGTTAATTATTATTAGAATGAGTATTAGAATGAGAATATTATCTATAAAAAAACGAAACTATAAGAATTTTCAATACACTAGAAATTCTATTTAACTATTTCATTATATTTTATTTTAATCTATTTTAAACCATAAACCATATAAATTAGTATTATATATAGATTCTATAGATTATAGATTATATAGATTCTATCTAATAACTAAATTCTATCTAATAACTAATATAATAACTAATATAAGAATATAAGAAGTCGTATTATCTATTATTACTATTATTATCTATAATATTATCTATAAATATTATCTATAATTATAATTAATAATTATAATTACTATTAATCTATAATTAATAATTATAATTACTATTAATATACTATTAATAGACAATGATACTATTAATAGACAATGGCTAAGATCCTAGTAGTTTCCCGAATTCCTATGCACTATTTCTGTTACGTAAGCCCGCTTAGCTCAGAGGTTAGAGCATCGCATTTGTAATGCGATGGTCATCGGTTCGATTCCGATAGCCGGCTTTTCTCTATTTGTATTTGTTTTGTTCAATTTTTTTCCATGATTGATAATGCCTCCTTGAGATCAAGAAATATTGAAAAGACTTCTCCCTTTTCTCCAAATGTCGATGTCGGGTCAACATGCCGATGTCGGGTCAACAATCTATTATGTTGCGGGAACTTACAACTATGAATAAAAAAAAACGGACTGGAGTAGTTAGATCTCTACAGAACAAATCAAGGAAGGGATACTTAACTTCCTATACTTCCTATATTCCTATATACTTCCTATATTCCTATATATAATATACAAAATAATCCAGATATTGATACAATTCATTTAATTTTAATTATTCTTTGTAGTACTTCAGTGGATTTAGCTTCGTTTAGTTCAGTCTTAATTCTTAATTTATTTATTTTATTCTTTATTCTGTAAAATTGAATTTCAATAAAAAAAGGAGTCTTTATGTCTCGTTACCGAGGGCCTCGTTTCAAAAAAATACGTCGTCTGGGGGCTTTACCGGGACTCACCAGTAAAAGACCTGGATCCGTAAGTGATCTTAGAAACCAATCGCGTTCCGGGAAAAGATCTCAATATCGTATTCGTCTAGAAGAAAAACAAAAATTGCGTTTTCATTATGGTCTGACAGAGCGGCAATTACTTAGATATGTTCGTATCGCTGGAAAAGCCAAAGGGTCAACGGGTCAGGTTTTACTACAACTACTTGAGATGCGTTTAGATAACACCCTTTTTCGATTGGGTATGGCTTCGACCATACCGGGAGCCAGACAATTAGTTAACCATAGACATATTTTAGTTAATGGTCGGATAGTGGATATCCCAAGTTATCGCTGTAAACCTCGCGATATTATTACTACGAGGGATGAACAAAGATCCAGAGCTCTGATTCAAAATTATATGGATTCATCCCCACGCGAGGAGTTGCCAAAACATTTGGCTCTTGACCCATTCCAATATAAAGGAATAGTAAATCAAATAATAGATAGTAAATGGATAGGTTTGAAAATAAATGAGTTGCTAGTCGTGGAATATTATTCTCGTCAGACTTGAACCTAATTAAAATAACAAAGCTTCAGACAATTTTGTCCCCTTTTTTCGCCGAAGTAAATAGATCTAAGGGATTTAATCCGGATTTTGTTTTTCCCCCATTCACATATCGCAAATGGATCCGCGGCTAGATTCTCAATCCTTGTCCACTCTTTCCGATATTTTCTGTACCACAGTAATTTATAGAATCTCTAGAAAAGAAAGGACTTACTGTTACTGTTAGATTAGGATAATGGTATCCGTTGTTATTTGATTTGATACATTGCGGTCTGTAACATTGGTGAATTAGGTGAAGGTACGGAAAGAGAGGGATTCGAACCCTCGGTAAACAAAAGCCTACATAGCAGTTCCAGTGCTACGCCTTGAACCACTCGGCCATCTTTCCTATATAATCTCAGGATTATGGCCCAAAACCCAAGTGAATAGTGAGTTATTCTATTTCAATACGAGTACGACCAATCAATTATAAATCGAAAACTTTTCGTCAAAGAAAGGTCTTCTTTCGAGGCTCGAGGGATAAAAAAACAAATTTTTTTCTTGTTACTTGTTAAATTGTTACTTGTTAAATATAACATTAACAAAAATATATATCTATTCATTTTGTCAAGACGATGGCCCTCTCATCTTATTCGGATATTTATACCGGATCGCATTAAACCAATGAATTGGAACAAGTCAACGAACTCTATTTTATACTATACTATGGTTCCATAGGAATTCAAAAATGCCTTTCTTTTCTAGTTTCCGATTTCTCAACAACAACTCTTCTCATGAGCTACCCAATGGATCTATTACAAATTCATCAGTCGTCCTATTCTTTTTATATTTTATTTAATTTAGATTGTATCGTGTATACACGCTATTCACACAAAATGGATGGTTATTCATGGAATGGTTATTTGATTCTTTTTCCTCTTTGGATCATAATCAAATAAAAACTCTTCGAGTTATCCGAATCTGTAGAAAAAATGCAATCCCGCGATTCCTCCACTTCGATAAAATCGTAAGATTTGGTATACTACATTGGACTGAAATCCAATCGGATTCCAACATTTCCTATCCATCCCTGTCCAAAGGGGACAATTTGAGTGGAAAGTCCACATCTTTTTTTTTTTAGAATGAATCTGTTTTTATGTGATTTCGTACTGTACAATTCCTTTGTTTGTGGGATCATTTTCCCCCGAGGGGGGTAATGAGAAGAATTATAGAATAGATTGTAAACTATGCCTAGATCTCGGATAAATGGAAATTTTATTGATAAGACCTCTTCAATTGTAGCCAATATCTTATTACGAGTAATTCCGACAACTTCGGGAGAAAAGGAGGCATTTACCTATTACAGAGATGGTGCGATTTGATTCTTTTTTTTTTTATTTATTTTTATTTATTATTATTTATTTTTATTATTTATTTTTATATTATTTATATTATTATATTTATTTATTATTTCTATTATTATATTTATTATTATATTTATATTATTTTATATTTATATTATTTAAATATATTTAATATATTTAATATATTTAATATTTAATAATATTTAATTATTTATTATATTTAATTATTATTTATTTTATTATATTTAATTATTATTTATTTTATTTATTATATTTAATTTATTTATTATATTTAATTATTTATTATATTATATTTATATAATTTATTTATTATATTTAATTATTTATTATATTATTTATTTATTATATTATATTTATATTATATTTATTATATTTAATTATTTATTATATTATATTTATATTATATTTATTATATTTATATTTTTATTATATTTATATTTATTATATTTAAATTTTAAATAATATATTTAATATTTCATTTATATTATATTTATTATATATTATATTTTTATATTCATATATTATATATTTTATTATATATTATATTTAAATATTATATTTAAATATTATATTTAAATATTATATTTAAATATTATATTTAAATATATTAATATATTTATATTTAAATATATTTAATATTTAATTATTTTAATTATATTTTTAATTATATTAATTATAATTAATAATATTAATTATAATTAATATTAATTATAATTATTATATTATATTATTTATAATTATTTTATTTATAATTATTATATTATATTTATATTATATTATATATTATATATTATTATATATTTATAATATATTTAATATATTTAGAATTATTATATTATATTATATATTATATATTATTATATATTTATAATATATTTATATTTAATTATATATTAATTATATATTTATATTATTATATATTATTATATATTCTATTTTTAATTATATATTTATATTATATATATTTATATTATTATATATTATTATTTATAAATATAAATATAATATAATAATATAATAATATAATTATGAATTCTTATTATATATTATTATTATTATTTATTAATATAATAATATAATTATTAATTATTATTATATATTATTATTATATATATATATTATTATTATTATTATATAATATTATTATATAATTATAATATTATAATTATAATATTATAATATTATATTAAAATTAAATAATATTATATTAAATATTAATTTATATTATATTAATAATTATTATATTATATTAATATTATATTAATATTATATTATTATAATTATAATAATTATATTAATATTATGTTTTATTATATTAATTAATATTATGTTTTATTATATTAATATTATATTATGATTATGTTATAATTTATGTTATAATATTTTAATATTATGTTATAATATTATGTTATGATTTATTTACCGACCTTCTTCAGTCTTACGAGAAAGAGACGTGATTCGGGATACAAAGAAAAAATATTCTTGAAATAAACCTAAGCTTATTGAAGGTGAAGTTTGGAGATAGAACAAGTCCTTCTGTCGTGTATCCCCGATTGATGCAGCCTCAGATGCTTCAACTGTCGATTCTAGTATTGAGCGAGAGGTTACACCTATGGGTTGCAGGTCAATCCTACTCCACTAGTACCAATAGGCCGCATAGGGGAAGAAGCACTACACCTAGGAATCAACAACACAAAAACTTTGTTATAAATGACCCCTTTTCCTTATTGGGATCGGGACTAACAAGAATGGTTGGGACAACAAACATCCATCTCGTTTGTCCTTTGGATACCCGTATAACCATCGAAGATCGTTGAAGTGACTAATTCCTGGAAATAGAAGGCGTTGAGGACAAAGAAATTGTTGGAGTTACGATTTCTATCTAGCATCAACACGCTTGGTGTTAAGAAAAGATGGACCTCTTGCAGGAAGGCTGGCTAGAGATTTCTTGTAAAAACACCAGCCCCCATCAGTTCATAATGAGAATATTTCAATCTTTTTTGATTCCCTAGATTATTCCCCTTATTACTATGCACAGAAGGGAGGAGCCGTATGAGATGAAAGTCTCACGTACGGTTCTGGAACGGAGATTCTTTGAATAGAATGAACGACCGTAACGGATGTCAGCTCAATCCGAAGGAAATTATGCGGAAGCTTTACAAAATTATTATGAAGCTACGCGACTCGAAATTGATCCCTATGATCGAAGTTATATACTCTATAACATAGGCCTTATCCACACAAGCAACGGAGAACATACGAAGGCTTTGGAATATTATTTCCGTGCACTAGAACGAAACCCATTCTTACCACAAGCTTTTAATAATATGGCCGTGATCTGTCATTACGTGCGACTATCTCCACTATAGAAAGAAGGAAAGCAAAAAAATCTACTAGTAAATACTAGAAACAAAATAAATAGGCTTTCTACATATGCATCGTCCAAAGCGACGATTTTTATCAGCTGTAGCAAAGAAAGAAACTTCATAGGATCCGAAATATGAAGAAATAAGTACGGCCTATATACTGGATTCTATGGATAAAGGATCTAATTGATAGAGGAAGCACCGTAAAGATCAATTAGAGAGGTTTTTGGGTCGATACAATAAGAACTGCTTACTTATGTCATGATATGAGATAAAAGTTAGGAATCAACTTATGTAATAGAGTCGATCCACTAAGAAGGTATTGAGCAGCGGTGTAGCATCAGATCCCAAAGATAGTAAGTCCTTTCTTTCTTATGGGAGAAAGTCTTTTTCAAAGATTCTATATGCATTTTTATTTTATATGAAACCGAGATAGTTACCTTTCAGAAGATTCTAACGATAGAGGAGGATGCCTGTGCTTCATTCTTCTGAAGGTGGGAGAAAAGATAAAACTGATTACTGATTATTGATCAAAATGAGAGTTTGAAACTCATATAATTAACCTCCTCTGGTTAACCCGATAGAAAATGAGATAGATTTACGTTACGAGAAATCTAATTCAGTTGGAGATAGATTAAGATGGGACACCAAAAGAATTGACTACTGAGCCGTATGAGGTAGGAAACTCTCAAGTACGGTTCTAAGGGAAGGAACCACCTATTCCGACCGGGGAGAACAGGCCATTCGACAGGGAGATTCTGAAATTGCGGAGGCTTGGTCCGATCAAGCTGCTGAATATTGGAAACAAGCTATATCGCTTACTCCAGGTAATTATATTGAAGCACATAATTGGTTGAAGATCACAGGGCGGTTCGAATAAAAACACTCTCTTTTTTAATTCAATTCTAATGTTGGATCCATCAATCAAATAAAATAGATCATTCCTCTGGGAAGAGCCAACCAAGGAATTTCATTATACCCCTTCTAAGATCGTTCTATTTCGTCTGGTACTTTCTAAAGATAAACGATATAGATACTATAATATTCCTTTTTTCTATGCTAATAAAGCTCATCAAAGATACCGTCGAATGACTAAATATGGATATCAGGTGTCTCTTATTAAGAATTAAATTAATAAATAATTAAATT